AATGAAATGCCTGATTAAAGGATTATCGTGATAGGATAAATTATGTAATACAAGTATTATTTTCATTAAATTACATTTAATAGAATTAAACTATCTCCCGGAATATCAAAAATTCCTGTGCACCATACACCAAAATGTATAATAATAGAAAAGTAAGCTAAATCAAGCTAATGGGTTCATACCCCATTTATAGAGGGTAGACCTCTCTTCTCTAATGTCCAACAATTCAACAAAAATTCTATTCTTCTTAACCCTAATTAGAGGAGTTATAATCACAATCTCTTCTAACTCCTGATTGGGGGCTTGAATAGGGCTAGAAATTAATCTTCTATCTTTTATTCCAATCATGTCTAAACATGATAATATCTTCACAACCGAGGCCTCACTAAAATATTTTTTAGTTCAAGCATTAGCCTCAGCCATTCTACTCTTCCTAATCATCTCAAAAACAATAATTGATGAAATATTTTCAATATTCAATAATAACCTATCAAGAATGATCTTAACCACCCCTCTTCTTCTCAAAGGAGGCGCAGCACCCTTTCATTGATGGTTTCCCAGAGTTATAGAAGGATTAAGATGAAGAAATTGTTTCATCTTAATAACAATCCAGAAAATTGCTCCACTAATTTTAATTTCATACTCCATTAAAACATCCACCTTCATAATAACAATTATCATCACATCAATTGTCGTAGGGGCAATTGGAGGTTATAATCAAATCTCAATTCGAAAAATTCTAACCTATTCTTCTATCAATCATATAGGTTGAATATTATCAGCCATATTATTAGGAGAAAATTTTTGATTAATATATTTCCTTATTTATTCAATCTTAACCCTTACTATTATTTCAATTATTAATCCTTTTCAAGTATCATTTATTAATCAAACATTCCTTATAAATAATGACCATCCCATTATAAAGTTCCTACTATTTACTTCACTTCTATCTTTAGGTGGATTACCACCCTTTTTAGGATTTCTACCTAAATGAATTATTATTCAAACCATAGTAAATAATGGAATAATCTTCCTCATTACCATTATAGTTGTAATATCTCTAATCACACTCTACTATTATCTCCGAATTTCATATTCATCTTTTATAATTCTACACTCAGAGCCTTCTTGAAATATTAAAACTCACAAATACAGTCATGTAATATCCACAACTATTCTATTATCTATGACATCTCTTCTTGGATTAATTATATGTACAATTCTCATTTCTATTTATTAAGGCTTTAAGTTAAAATAAACTAATATCCTTCAAAGCTATAAATAAAGAGTTTCTTTAAGCCTTAGCAGCAAACTTAAACTACTCCTACAGAATTGCATTCTATTATCATTAAATGAATATAAAGCCCTATAGTAGAAGGGTTATAAACCCCTTAATAGATTTACAATCTATCACCTTTCCCTCAGCCATTCTACTCTTTTGAAACGATGATTATTTTCAACAAACCATAAAGACATTGGAACACTATATTTCATCTTTGGAGCCTGATCAGGAATGGTTGGAACTTCTTTAAGTATATTAATCCGTGCAGAATTAAATCAACCCGGATCACTAATTGGAGATGATCAAATTTATAATGTAATCGTTACTGCTCACGCCTTTATCATAATTTTCTTTATAGTCATACCAATTCTAATTGGAGGATTCGGAAATTGATTAGTCCCCCTAATACTAGGAGCACCAGATATAGCATTCCCCCGAATAAATAACATAAGATTCTGATTATTACCCCCGTCGCTCTCATTATTGTTGGCAAGTAGCCTGGTAGAAAGTGGGGTTGGCACTGGTTGGACTGTCTACCCACCCTTAGCTAGAGGTATTGCCCATGCAGGAGCCTCGGTAGATTTGGCCATTTTCTCATTACACCTAGCCGGTGTATCCTCTATTCTAGGTGCAGTTAATTTTATTTCAACCACTATTAATATAAAACCTATTACAATAACACCAGATCGTATTCCATTATTTGTATGAGCTGTAGGTATTACAGCCCTACTTTTATTATTAAGTCTACCAGTCTTAGCAGGAGCTATTACAATACTTTTAACTGATCGAAATCTAAATACTTCTTTCTTTGACCCTGCGGGAGGAGGAGATCCAATTTTATACCAACACTTATTTTGATTCTTTGGTCACCCAGAAGTATATATTTTAATTTTACCAGGATTTGGTATAATTTCACACATTATTTGTCATGAAAGTGGGAAAAAAGAAGCATTTGGAAATTTGGGAATAATTTTTGCTATACTGGCCATTGGATTACTTGGGTTTGTTGTATGAGCTCACCATATATTTACTGTAGGAATAGATGTAGACACACGAGCCTACTTCACATCTGCAACAATAATTATTGCTGTACCAACGGGTATTAAAATTTTTAGTTGATTAACTACTATATATGGATCACAACTTACGTACAGTGCACCTTGTTTATGATCCCTAGGATTTGTATTTCTATTTACCGTAGGTGGTTTAACAGGAGTTGTTTTAGCCAACTCATCTATTGATATTGTATTACACGATACTTATTATGTTGTTGCTCACTTCCACTACGTCCTATCCATAGGAGCAGTATTTGCAATTATAGCTGGATTTATTCAATGATACCCTTTATTTACAGGTTTAACTTTAAACCCTAAATGACTAAAAATTCAATTTGCTATTATATTTTCAGGAGTAAATTTAACTTTCTTTCCCCAACACTTTTTAGGATTAGCCGGTATACCTCGGCGGTATTCTGACTATCCCGATGCTTACACTGCATGAAATGTTTTATCATCAATCGGATCAATAATTTCTTTTGTTGGAGTATTAATATTCATTTTTATTATATGAGAAAGCATAACTACTAACCGACAAGTTCTATTCCCAAGTCAAACCAGAAATTCAATTGAATGGTTCCAAAATATTCCACCAGCTGAACATAGCTATGCTGAACTACCTACTATTACCCACTAATCATTATCTAATATGGCAGAAAAGTGCGGTGGATTTAAGCTCCACATATAAAACCTCAGTTTTTATTAGAACCTAATGACAACATGAGCAAATATAAATTTACAAGATAGAGCATCACCTATTATAGAACAATTAATCTACTTTCATGATCATGCCTTAATAATTATTCTAATAATTTTAATAGTAGTTACCTATATGATAGTTTTACTAATTAATAATAAATTTATTAATCGACTTCTACTAGAAGGACAGATAATTGAAGTAGCTTGAACAATCGCACCCGCAATTATTTTAATTTTCATTGCTTTACCTTCACTACGACTACTTTATTTAATAGACGAAATTAATAACCCTGCCGTTACATTAAAAACTATTGGTCATCAATGATACTGAAGCTATGAATACTCTGATTTCTTAAAAGTAGAATTTGACTCATATATAATTCCACAAAATGAAATAAAAAGCAGAGATTTCCGTCTCTTAGATGTTGATAATCGCGCGGCTTTACCAATAAATACATTTATTCGAATTATTATTACAGCTGCTGATGTCTTACACTCATGAACAGTCCCAAGTTTAGGAGTTAAAGCCGATGCAACCCCTGGACGACTAAATCAAACCAGATTCCTAATTAGTCGTCCAGGTTTATTCTATGGGCAATGTTCTGAAATTTGTGGGGCAAATCACAGATTTATACCTATTGTAATTGAAAGAATTCCTATTAATAATTTCATCAACTGAGTATCTAACCTAAGTGAATAATTCATCAGATGACTGAAAGCAAGTAATGGTCTCTTAAACCAAAGAATAGTAAATTAGCAACTACTTCTGATGATGAAAAATTAGTTAAATAATAACATTAGTATGTCAAACTAAAATCATCAACTTTTGATATTTTTCTATTCCCCAAATAATACCTTTAAGCTGATTATTATTATATTTATTTTTCTGTATTATATTATTACTATTCAATTTCTTAAATTACTACTCCATCATCCACCAACCGACAACTTCAACAAAAAAAACTATTAATATTAAATCTTTAAATTGAAAATGATAACAAACCTATTCTCAGTTTTTGACCCAACCACAACTTTTAATAACATATCACTAAATTGAATTAGAACAACACTGGGTTTAATACTAATCCCAACAAGTTTTTGATTAATTCCTTCACGACACAATATCCTATGAAATAGAGTATTATTAAATTTACATAAAGAATTTAAAACACTTATTGGTTATAAAAACATTAATAAAGGAAGAACATTCATTTTTATCTCTCTATTTTCAATTATCGTCTTTAATAATTTTCTAGGGTTATTCCCCTATGTATTTACAAGAACCAGACATATAACAATAACTCTTTCCCTAGCCCTTCCTCTTTGAATTAGATTTATAATTTTCGGATGAATTAATAACACCCAACATATATTTGCTCATCTCGTTCCTCAAGGAACTCCTCCAATTCTTATACCATTTATAGTATGTATCGAAACAATCAGAAATATTATTCGTCCGGGAACTTTGGCTGTTCGATTAGCCGCAAACATAATTGCAGGTCACTTATTATTAACCCTATTAGGAAATACGGGACCAAATCTAACAACCTCTTTATTAACTCTTTTGGTTGGAACACAAATTGCACTATTAATCTTAGAGTCAGCTGTTGCTATTATTCAATCTTATGTTTTTGCCGTATTAAGAACCCTATATTCTAGAGAAGTAAATTAATGACAAGTCATGCAAACCACCCATTTCACTTAGTTGATCAAAGACCTTGACCTCTAACAGGGGCAATTGGAGCTCTAATTATAATAACAGGATTAATCAAATGATTTCATCAATTTAATAACCAACTTATATTTATTGGTATATCTATTATAATTTTAACAATAATTCAATGATGACGAGATATTGTACGAGAAGGAACATATCAAGGATTACACACCAAATTTGTAACAAAAGGACTTCGATGAGGAATAATTTTATTTATTATTTCAGAAGTATTCTTCTTCGCCTCATTTTTTTGAGCCTTCTTCCATAGTAGATTATCCCCCACAGTTGAATTAGGGTCCTTATGACCACCAATAGGAATTATCCCCTTTAACCCCTTACAAATCCCCTTATTAAATACAGCAATTCTCCTAGCATCAGGAGTAACAGTTACATGAGCCCATCATGGATTGTTAGAAAATAATTATAATCAATCTCTCCAAGGACTTTTTTTTACCGTCATTCTAGGTCTATATTTTACAGCACTTCAAGCCTACGAATATGTGGAAGCCCCATTCACTATTGCCGACTCAGTTTATGGATCCACCTTTTTTATAGCAACTGGATTTCATGGATTACATGTAATCATTGGAACAACATTCCTATTAACATGCTTAATACGACATCTTTACCTACATTTTTCATCAGGACACCATTTCGGATTTGAAGCCGCCGCTTGATATTGACATTTCGTAGATGTAGTATGATTATTTTTATATATTTCTATTTACTGATGAGGTAGTTAATTACTTATTTAATATAACTAAGTATATTTGACTTCCAATCAAAAAGTTTGTATTAACAAAATAAGTAATTCTCTTAATATTTATTATAGTAATCCTGATCATAGCACTTTCCTCAGTAATTATATTATTGGCAACCTTACTTTCAAAAAAAGCCTTTGAAGACCGTGAAAAATGCTCACCTTTTGAATGTGGTTTTGATCCAAAAAGATCCGCACGCTTACCTTTCTCCTTACGATTTTTTTTAATTGCAGTAATCTTTTTAATTTTTGATGTAGAAATTGCCCTACTATTACCAATAACTATTATTATAAGACTATCCAACATTAAATCATGAATCATAGTTAGAACTTTTTTTCTATTAATTCTACTCTTAGGGCTATATCATGAATGAAACCAAGGATCACTACAATGAGCATCATAGGATAGTAGTTAAGTATAACATTTGGTTTGCATTCAAAAAGTATTGAATATTCAATTTATCTTAAGTAAGAAGCAGTATTTGCAATTAGTTTCGACCTAATTATATGGTATTAAATTACCCTTATTTAACATTTTAACTGAAACCAAAAAGAGGTATATTACTGTTAATAATAAAATTGAATTACATATTCCAGTTAAGGAAATATGTTGATCAAGTGAAAGCCGCTAACTTATCACTCTAGTGGTTAAATTCCATTTATATTTCTATTTATGTAGTTTATATAAAAACATTACATTTTCACTGTAAAAATAAAATTTATTTTCATAAATACACTTAAAGATTCAACAATCCCCTTGGTATCTTCAATACCATGCTCTAATTATAAGCTATTTAAGTTATCACATATAAAGTAACATAAATATAATTACTACCACCCATATAACAAAAAATAATATAAACACCCTCAAATTATTAAACTGTCATCATTGATTAATTCTACCAATCGACATAAAACTATAGTATAATCCCTGACCTCCAAAATATTCATTCCAGCCTCCATCAAAAGCCCTTAATGAACTATAACCAACTCTTAATGGCTGGAATGAAACACCATAAGTAAAAATATAAGGCATATATCACATTCTACCTAAAAAATTACTTAAAGGCTTAAAACTTAAAGACAATAAATTATCACCCAATCTACACTTAGCTAACTCATAACCAAATCATCCACCAACTAATCTCACCGAAATTACTATTAATTTAAGATATAAAGGAAGAACGATTAAAGACGGAGATGGAAATATAATCCATCTCAACCCAGACCCACCTAAAATAACCATAACTAATAAACCTATTATACCCCTCAATATAAACTTATTATCCTCACCCATATAATAAAAAGATCTTAAATTAAAATCCCCACATAATACATAATAAAATAAACGAAATGAATAACAAACAGTTAAACCAGTTGAAAAATAAAATAAAAAAAAACCAAATATATTTACATATCTCAAAGATACTATTTCTAAAATTAAATCCTTAGAATAAAATCCAGCCAAAAAGGGCATTCCACATAAAGCAAAATTTGACACTATTAAACAAGCAGATGTTATTGGTATTTGAAAACATAAATTACCTATAAAACGAATATCTTGAGAATCCTTTATAGAATGAATCACAACTCCCGCACACATAAACAATAAAGCCTTAAATAATGCATGAGTTAATAAATGGAAAAATGCCAGCTTAGCAAAACCTATTGCCAAAATTCTTATTATTAAACCAAGCTGTCTTAATGTAGACAATGCAATAATCTTCTTCAAATCATATTCAAAATTTGCTCCCAACCCCGCCATAAATATAGTCAAACCAGAAATCAATAATAAAAAAACATTTAATCAATCTCTAAATGCCGAACTAAAACGAATTAATAAATATACCCCAGCAGTTACCAAAGTAGAAGAATGTACTAATGCAGATACAGGAGTTGGAGCTGCTATTGCAGCTGGCAATCAAGAAGAAAATGGAATTTGTGCTCTCTTAGTTATACCCGCCAAAACAACCATAAACGCAATAAATTCCATTTCAAAACTACCTTTTATACAATCCAGATAATAAATATAATTTCATCTCCCATAATTCATTATCCAAGCAATAACTATTAACAAAGCAACATCCCCCACTCGATTAGACAAAGCTGTTAATATACCAGCATTATAAGACTTAACATTTTGATAATAAATAACTAAACAGTAAGATACCAACCCTAATCCATCCCATCCTAATAAAATTCTAATTATATTAGGACTAATAATTAAAAATATTATAGATATAACAAACAACAAAACCAAATAAATAAAACGATTTAAATTAAAATCACCATGTATATAATCTTCTCTATAAAAAATTACCAACGAAGAAATAAAAAAAACAAACCCCATAAATATCAATGATATTCAATCAAACAAGAAAGTTATCACAATTGAACTTGAATTTAACATAATAACCTCCCATTCAATAAAATAAACCAAATCATTTATAATAAAATAAAACCCAGAAACAACCATAAATATTCTCACCACTAATAAAAAAACAAAACTAATATAACAAATTGATATATATTTCACAACCTAAGATAAATCATTATATCTTTGACACCACAAATCAACATTTTATTTAAACTACTTAAGCTTAAATTTATATTCAAATCATAACTACTTCGCTCCTCAAAATTAACAAGTTTAAAGGAAATCAATGCAAAAATAATAATAAAAATTCCCGAGTATAACCTAAAGAACAAGAATAAATACCAGAATAAATTATCCCATGCTGTCTATAAGAAAACAAATATAAAGTATACGCAGCACTAAAAAAAGAAAGTAAAATTAAAGTAATTATAGTCAGTCACGATCATCTAATTAAACTATTCAATAATCTAATCTCCCCCAATAAATTTAATGACGGCGGAGCCGCCATATTACAAGAACTTAATAAAAATCATCATATAGCCATTCTAGGTATAAAATTTATTAAACCCTTATTAATCAATAATCTACGTCTCCCCAAACGCTCATAACTAATATTAGCCAAACAAAACAGTCCCGAAGAACATAAACCATGACCAATTATTAAAGTATAAGAACCACAAAATCCCCAATAAAACATAGTTATTAAGCCCCCAATCACAATACCTATGTGAGCCACTGACGAATATGCAATTAAAGACTTTAAATCAGTTTGACGTATACAAATTAATCTAACCAATACTCCACCAACTAATCTCACCGAAATTCAAATATAATTAATCCTAATACCAACACTCATTAACAGCAAATAAACCCGCAATAAACCATAACCCCCTAACTTCAACAATACTCCCGCCAAAATTATTGAACCAGAAACAGGAGCCTCTACATGAGCCCTGGGTAATCACAAATGAACTATAAATATAGGTATTTTAACTAAAAACGCTAAAATTATACCCAAATATATAACAACATTACATTCAAATATAACCCCTATTAAAGAAAAATCCACCAAACCTCAAAAATCATAAACATATATAATACAAACTAATATAGGTAATGACGCCAACAAAGTATAGAATAATAAATAAATACCAGCCTGCAATCGCTCAGGTTGATAACCTCAACCCAAAATTAAAAACAAAGTAGGAATCAAACTACTCTCAAAAAACAAATAAAAAGAAAATAAACTTATACTTCTAAAAGTACAATATAATAAAATTAATAATAATAAAACCATAAGTAAAAAAAATGAAGGAAAATAATCACCACGCAAAACTGACTCTCTAGCTATAATTATTAATACACAAATCCATAAACTAAGTAAAATTAACCCATAAGAAATATAATCACAACCAAAAATATAACTTATCCCACCCCAACAAAAATAATAAGAAAACATAAATAGAAATATAAACAACAAAAAGAAAATTAAAGACTGAATCACTCACCATCTACCTCCTATAAAACAAATAGGGATCATAAAAACCAAATACAATAAAAATTTTAACATTGTAATATTCTATAAGTTTGAAAATAATCATTACCATATCTACGAATTATTGAAACCAAGATTGACAATCCTAAAGCACCCTCACAAACAGAAAAAGTTAAAAAAACCATTCTAAAAAACAATTCATAATTAAAAGAATTTAAATAATTATATAAAACAACATATAAAATCAAAACAACAAATTCCAAACTCAATAAAGTAACCAATAAGTGCTTCCGATTCGAAGAAAATACCCAAATACCGCAAAAAAAACAAGAAAAAACATAAATTATCATTAGTTTTAATAATTTAATAATAAAATATTGGTCTTGTAAATCAAAAATAAGGTTAACCTTTTAAAACTTCAGAAGAAAGAATATATGTATTTCCCATCATTAATCCCCAAAATTAACATTTTATTTAAACTATCCTCTGATATTAAAATCCTACTAATATCTATTAGAACCATTTTAAGAATCTCCTTCACCCAAATAAACCACCCCTTAGCTATGGGTTTAATCTTATTAATTCAAACCATATTAATCTCCTTAATCAGAGGATTAATTTCTCAATCTTTTTGATTCTCATATGTACTATTTTTAATTTTCTTAGGGGGAATATTAATTTTATTCATCTATGTAACTAGCCTTGCCTCAAATGAAATATTTTTTCTTTCAACAAAAATCTTAATATCAAGACTTACTCTTATACTACTAATTTTCCTTATCTTACTTAATATAAAACAATCAATTTGACAAAACCAAGAAATAATTAATTTTATATACATAAACAATACCCTACTCAATTCACTAACCAAATTATATAACCAACCAACAGGAAGAATCACTATTTTATTAGCATCATATTTATTTTTAACCCTAATCGCAGTAGTCAAAATTACTAACATCTTTAAAGGACCTTTACGACAAACAAACTAATGAATAAACCCATACGGATCTCTCACCCTCTATTTAAAATTGCAAATAATGCCCTAATTGATTTACCTTCCCCCGCTAACATCAGAACCTGATGAAACTTTGGCTCACTCCTAGGATTATGTTTAGTAATTCAAATCATAACAGGAATCTTTTTAGCAATACACTATTGCCCAAACATCGACCTAGCCTTCAATAGAGTAAATCATATTTGCCGAGATGTAAATTATGGTTGACTATTACGAACCATTCACGCTAATGGGGCCTCAATATTTTTCGTCTGCATCTACTTACATATTGGACGAGGAATATATTATGGATCATATAAATTAATTCATACATGATCCGTAGGCGTATTAATTCTATTCTTAACAATAGCAACAGCCTTTATAGGCTACGTTCTACCTTGAGGCCAAATATCCTTTTGAGGAGCCACAGTTATTACCAACTTATTATCAGCCATTCCTTACATAGGAATTGATTTAGTACAATGAGTATGGGGTGGTTTTGCAGTAGATAATGCCACCTTAAACCGATTCTTCACATTCCATTTTCTTCTTCCTTTTATTATTATCGCCATAGTTATAATCCATCTACTATTCCTTCACCAAACAGGATCTAATAACCCCCTAGGATTAAATAGAAATATTGATAAAATCCCATTTCATCCCTACTTCTCAGTAAAAGACACATTTGGATTCATCATCCTAATTATATTATTAACTATTTTAACCCTTAAAGAACCTTACATCCTAGGAGACCCAGATAATTTCACCCCAGCTAACCCTTTAGTAACCCCAGTACATATTCAACCAGAATGATATTTCTTGTTTGCTTATGCAATTCTACGATCCATCCCCAACAAACTGGGAGGAGTTATTGCACTAGCAATATCCATTGCTATTCTATTTATTTTACCAATCTATAAATCAAACTTCCGAGGAATACAATTCTATCCAATCAATCAAATTCTATTTTGAAGAATATTAAGAATTGTAATCCTATTAACATGAATCGGAGCACGACCAGTAGAAGAACCTTACATTATCACTGGACAAATCCTAACTGTACTATATTTCTCTTACTATATACTAATCCCATTAACTACAAAAATATGAGACAACATCATTAAATAAGTTAAATATTCATGAGAATACTGTGTTTTGAAAGCACATAAAAGGGGTTTAAATCCCCTATTAACTTTATTACTTAATAATATCCACTAAATAAATATAGAAAACAAAAAAACCCTTAAACCAAGAAAAAAAATCAAATAATTCAATGACAAAGGTAAAAATCTTTTCCACGCCAAATATATCAATTTATCATAACGAAAACGCGGTAACGTACCACGAACCCAAACAAACAAGAAAGACATAAATCTCAACTTCACATAAAAAAAAAATGAATTAACATCAGCTCCAAGAAAAAGAACACAAAATAATATACTTATAAATAAAATTCTAGCATATTCAGCCAAAAAAATTAATGCAAATCCACCACTTCTATATTCAACATTAAACCCAGAAACAAGCTCAGACTCCCCCTCTGCAAAATCAAAAGGAGTTCGATTTGTTTCTGCCAAACAAGAAGTAAACCAAACCAAAGCCAAAGGTAAAGTAATAAAAATAAATCATAAGTATCCTTGAAAAATATAAAATAATGTTAAATTATAACTACTCACCAAAAACACAAAAGACAACAAAATTAAAGCCAATCTCACTTCATAAGAAATTGTCTGTGCTACCGCACGCAATCCACCCAATAAAGAATAATTAGAATTCGAAGACCAACCAGCAATTATAACAGTGTAAACACCTAATCTAGTACATGACAAAAAAAACAACAAACCCAATTCAAATGAATATAACCCTCTAAAATAAGGTATAATCAACCAAATCAATAAAGACAAAAACAAACTAAAAACAGGAGCAAAATAATAAGAAAGATAATTTGATATTAAAGGAAACGTCTGCTCCTTAGTAAACAATTTAATAGCATCTCTAAATGGTTGTAAAATACCTAAAAACCCAACCTTATTTGGTCCCTTACGAATATGAATATAACCTAAAACCCTACGTTCCAATAAGGTTAAAAAAGCCACCCCTACTATAACACAAATTAACATAACAAATCTCACCACAACCAACAAAATAACCTCCATCAACAATACTATTCATAGGTTAATCCCACATTTATAGATTCTAAATCCACCGCACTTTTCTGCCAAAATAGTAAATTAATAATAGTCAACTAAAATAAAATTATTTTTAGTATTTGGTCCTTTCGTACTAAAATACCAGATAATAATAATAGATAGAAACCAACCTGGCTCACACCGGTTTGAACTCAGATCATGTAAGATTTTAAAGGTCGAACAGACCTAATATATTTGACTTCTGCACCAAAAATTCAATCTTAATCCAACATCGAGGTCGCAACCCCTTTTGTCGATTTGAACTCTCAAAAAAGATTACGCTGTTATCCCTAAGGTAATTTAGTCTTATAATCAATATGAATGGATCAACAATTCTATATATCTATATTAAACAAAAAAAAGAGTTAATTAAATCTTCCTATCACCCCAACAAAATAATTAACATTAATAAACCAAATAATACAAACCATTAACATCAATGTAAATATTAAACTCTATAGGGTCTTCTCGTCCCATTAAAATATTTAAGCTTTTTAACTTAATAATTAAATTCTACACTTCAAAATAAGACAGTGCACATCTCGTCCAACCATTCATTCCAGCCTCTAATTAAGAGACTAATGATTATGCTACCTTTGCACGGTCAAATTACCGCGGCCCTTCAATTAAATCAGTGGGCAGGTTATACTTCATATATTATACAAGAAGAGATGTTTTTGTTAAACAGGCGAACATACTAAATTGCCGAATTCCTAACCCCAATCCATAAACATTAACAACCACCACAAATTAACTGATATACTAATTTCATCATAATATCTATCAATAAATACATTCATTGAAAATTTTCAGTATAAAATTAAATCCCAAACAAATACAAACTAATAATTAAATAAAACTTTAACATCCACCTAACAATAATCACCTATAAATCCAATACACTAAACAACAAAAAATAATGAATTATAAAAATTTATCTTGAAGCTTATCCCCCAAAATATTAACACTAACTAAAAATTTGTTATTTAAAAATAACACCTTAAAGATAACGCATAAATTAAATTCATTTCCTAAAAAACCAGATACCCTTAAGAACGACTAACATCTCACCACCAATTAACTATTATAAATATTTATTCAACAATAACTAAATTAATTAATTAACTCTCCTAAAATCGGGAATACTAATATCAATAATAAATTCTTAATAAACCCTGATACACAAGGTACAATAAATAAAATCAACTTATCAATATAACTTCTAATATTTCAATTAATCCCTCACAGTACAAATCACCTAAAATAAAAAATATTTTATCTTTCATAAATACACTAACCAATTAATACTTTAATAAAACAAATACTTACAACACAACAAATAAATATAAACAAATACATAAACTTTCAAACTATGTCGAATCGCACGACCACAATTCCAGTGTAAATGAAAACCTTAACTACTAAGAATAGTTTGTCTTCATTCTAGCTACACCTTCCGGTACAACTACTCTGTTACGACTTATCTCATCTTAAATAATAATGAGAGCGACGGGCGATGTGTGCATACTCTAGAGCTACAATCATATTGACAATCTACACAACATTACTATTAAATCCACCTTCATATCAATATATTACAATTAATAATCCATATATTCATAAATATTGTAATCCATCTCCACTTAACCATTAACTGCACCTTGACCTGAAAATCTATCCATTAAACCTTAAGAAAATTTTTCACCCTAAAAAGATCTTCAACAACAGCGGTATACATATTAAATCAGACTAAGTAAGGTCCAACGCGGATTATCGATTACGGGACAGATTCCTCTAAATAGATTAAAATACCGCCAAATTCTTTAAGTTTCAAGATCCTAACTACTACTACTCAAGTCCAACATTTTTTACATCCAAAATAATAGGGTATCTAATCCTAGTCTAAATATATTAGATTTCATAGCTTCATTCAATACTATCAATTAAATACACCACAAATATTAACTATTCCACCAAATAATAATCAAAATCTATTCAAATACACAACTAACTACTAAACTGAAAATATTTACTTATGTTCTATGTATAACCGCGACTGCTGGCACATATTTCATCAACATTAAATAACAATTACTAAATCATAATCTCTTAAATTCATAATACCTTATACTGCGAATCAAACAAAATTTTACTTCCAACTCTTCTCCTTCTATACTTTTTAAAATATAAAAGACTCACGCAAAAACTTACATGTACAATAATGACTAAATAAATATTTAAGCAAGAATAAAACTTTTCAACCAAAAGACGAATACCGCAGCCAGCCCCCTCTCATCTGGCCTTAAGCCCGCATATAACAATAAATAGTAAAACATTTCAAAATAATCGAGTATTTACCCATTTTAGGACCATTTTTTTCTAAATTTTACTAAAATGGGACTAAAATGGGTAAATACTCGATCGTTGTCCAATCATAACTTATGTCCCTTTAATGAATTATCTACAATAATTTATATATAAGTGTTTAATATATATATAAATGAATATATGATATAACATTATATTATATATATATATATAGTAATATTAAGAATTTATTGATAATTAATAAGATACTCATATATTAACAAAAATTATTTATATATATTATACTCTTAATCCCCAAGATTAAGCTATTCTTATAATTTATATAATTGAGAATATTCAAATAGGTATTTATTATCCTCTAAATTTCTATTTTTATTTTAAAATAATTTGTATTTTTAGTATTCATTTATATATATATAATAACTTATATTAACTACACTCAAAAAAACAGGGGGGCCCTCTTACCCAACCACCAATCTATATTTACATAATATAAGAAAAAATCCAAACCTCTACACAAAAATCTTAGGTTAAATAAAAAA